AACAAAAGATTATCCCGGACCTACACCGAGGTATTGACGGAGATTCTCAAATAGCGCAGAACAGAATGAGAATGTGATACGACGAGATAGAAAAAAAGACAGGGAAGAGGTTACCCACTTACCTACTCTTAACGGTCAAAGCGAGCCTCTTCATTCTGAATTAAAGAATGAAGAATTCATAAAATCTCCCCAAGTAGGATTCGAACCTACGACCAATCAGTTAACAGCCGACCGCTCTACCACTGAGCTACTGAGGAACAACGCCAGACTCGATCTCATAGAATTCAATTACCGGTCTCAACCCATGATCAATATGAGCTCGAAGCTTCCTTCGTAACTCCCGGAACTTCTTCGTAATGGCTCCCTTCCATGCTTATCCCTCATCGTCTCATAGAGAACCTGAAAGTGGCTCTATTTCATTATATTCCATCCATATCCCAATTCCAATCATTTAATATCCCTTTTGTGTCATCGACATAAGAGATGTCGTTTCTAGTCTATCTCTTTCTATTTCTAGATATGGAAAGTTCAAAAATCATCATATAATAATCCAGAATCATCATATAATAATCCAGAATTATCATATAATAAGAGAGAATTCTTATATAGCGAAAAAATTGCGTATAATAAGAGAGAATTCTTATATAGCGAAAAAATTGCGTATAATAAGAGAGAAATTGCAATTGTATTGCACTAAAAAATAAAAAATAAAAACGGAGGTTTGTGATGATTTTTCAATCTTTTCTACGTAATCTAGTATCGAAGATAATCAATTCGGTCGTTGTGGTCGGACTTTATTATGGATTTCTGACCACATTCTCCATAGGGCCCTCTTATTTCTTCCTTCTCCGAGCTCAGGTTATGGAAGAAGGAGAAGAAGGAATCGAGAAGAAGGTAGCAGCAACAACTGGTTTTATTATGGGACAGCTCATGCTGTTCATATCGATCTATTATACGCCTCTGCATCTAGCATTGGGTAGACCTCATACAATAACTGTCCTATGTCTACCCTACCTTTTGTTTCATTTCTTCTGGAACAATCACAACCACTTTTTTGATTATGGATATACTAGCAGAAATTCAATGCGTAATCTCAGCACTCAATGTGTATTCCTGAATAATCTTATTTTTCAATTATTCAATCATTTTCTTTTTCCAAGTTCAATGTTAGCCAGATTAGTAAACATTTATATGTTTCGATGCAACAACAAGATGTTCTTTGTAACAAGTAGTTTTGTTGGTTGGTTAATTGGTCTCATTTTATTCATGAAATCGGTTGGGTTCGTATTCGTTTGGATACAGCAAAATCATTCTATTAGTAAGTACATTAGATCTAAATTGAAATGGAATAAGTATCTGGTGTTAAAATTTAACTATCTTAAGTATCTGGCGTTAAAATTCAAAAATTCTATGGATCGAATCTTTATTATTCTCTTATTTATTTTTTGTCTCTACTATTTAGGCCGAATGCCCTCACCTATTTTTACTAAGAAACTGAACGAAACCTCAGAAACGAAAGAAAGTGAGGACGAAACAGAAGAAACGAAAGAAAGTGAGGACGAAACCTCAGAAACGAAAGAAAGTGAGGACGAAACAGATGTAGAAATAGAAAAAAAGTCCGAAACGAAGGAGACTAAACAGGAAGAAGAGGGATTCACCGAAGAAGATCCTTCTCCTTCCCTTTTTTCGGAAGAAAAGGAGGATCCGGACAAAATGGACGAAACGGAAAAGATCCGAGTGAATGGAAAGGACAAAACAGAAGCATACTATAAAAATAGCCCAACTTCTTATTCTGGCAATCAAGATATTTCGAAGTTAGAAATACTTAAAGAAGAAAAGAAAAACCTATTCTGGTTTGAAAAACCCCTTCGTTCTCTTCTTTTCGACTATAAACGTTGGAATCGTCCAACGCGATATATACAAAACGATCGATTGGAAAATGCGGTAAGAAATGAAATGTCACAATATTTTTTTGATACATGTCAAAACGATGGAAAAAAAAGAATTTCTTTTACATATCCACCCAGTTTATCCATTTTCTGGGAAATGTTACAAAGAAAGATTTCGTTGTCTACAACAGAAAAATTATTATACGATGAACTATACAATTATTGGATTTATACCAATGAACAAAAAAAAAAAAGCTTAAGCAATGAATTTGCTAATAGAATTGCAGTTCTAGACAAAGGACTTTTTTATATAGATGGACTCGATAAAAAAACTCAATTATGCAATGAGAAAACTAAAAAGGAATATTTGCCAAAAATAAATGATCCTTTCTTAAATGGACCCTATCGTGGAATAAGAAAAAAAGGCTTTTCACCCTCTATTATAAATGAAACTGCAGTCCAAAATTGGATAGATGGAATTTTTATAAATAAGATTCATAGTATTCTTCATAATGATTATAATTACCACGAATTTGAACAGAAAAAAGAGACATTAAAAAAAAAAGAAATATCAAAAGAAATTAGGCATTTCATGCCTTTAATGAGTCCATTTTCTGGGGAATCAACATTCAATCGGAAAGGCATTTATCTAGAAGAAGAACAAATTGGTTCAGAAGATCAAGAACAATTTTTCAAATTTTTAGTTGATGCAATCATAGGACTAAAAAGAAATAAGAAATTACAAAAAAAAGCTATTGGAATAACAGAAATTAGTAAACAAGTTCCATGCTGGTCATACAAATTAATTGATGAGGAAGAGCAGCAAGAAAACGCAAATCAGGGCGATGTACCAATGGATCATGAAATTCGCTCAAGAGACTCTAAACGTGTCGTTCTTTTTGATCAGAACGATTATTTTATGGCTGAGGACATTGATATTCCTATAGAAAACACCAAACCTAATGAGGAAAAAGTCGAAGTAGCTTTGTTCTTTTATCCACCACAATCGGATTTTAATCGAGACCTAATAAAAGGTTCTATGCGAGCTCAAAGACGTAAAATAGTTATTTGGGAATTATTGCAAGCACATACACATTCACCCCTTTTTTTAGACAGAATAGAACACTGGGTTTTTCGTGATATTAAAAGATTAATTAGATTAATTGAACGGATTTTAAAAAAAAAGATAGAAAAAAAAAGCGAATTTCAAATTTCTGATTATTCTACTGAAGACGAAAAAAGCAAGGAAGAGATACGACTAGAAATAGCTGAAACCTGGGAGAACTTTCCGTATGGTCCAGAACTAAGAGGTTTGACGTTAGTAACCCAATCAATTCTTAGAAAATATATTCGATTACCTTTACTCATAATAGCAAAAAATATAGGTCGTCAATTCTTATTCCAACGCCCTGAGTGGTCTGAGGATTTCGAAGAGTGGAAGAAAGAAAAACATTTTAGATGTACCTATAATGGTGTTCCGTTATCAGAAACAGCATTTCCTGAAGACTGGTTAACCGAGGGTATTCAGATAAAGATAGTATTTCCTTTTTGCCTAAAACCTTGGCATAGATCGATGCTAAGACCTTCTAATCAACATAAAATGAAAAAAGAAAAAAAAAAAGATCCATTTTGTTTTTTAACGGTTTGGGGAATGGAAACTGACGTTCCTTTCGGTTTCGCCCTAGAACAGCCCCCTTTTTTTAAACCTATTTTTAGAGAACTCGACAAAAAAATTAGAAAATTAAAAAAGAAAGTTCAAAAAATTTACAAAGAAAAAATCGAATTTTTGCTAACTGTTCCAATTCAAAGAATAAAAAAAAAATTTTTAAGGAGAAGTCCAATTCGAGTATTTGGATTGAGAGACGAATCCATTGAAATTGAAAAAAAAAAAGAAAAAGATTCGGCAATCAATCCAAATATAGTTCATGAATCATCCATTCAAGACGAATTCATGAAGGAGATAATTTATTCAGATCCAGAATTAGAACAACAAAAAAAGGATCTGATTAATAGAACTGTGTTATTGCACAGGACAATAAAAACTACAAAAGAAAAAATAACTCCAATTAGTCAGCCTAATAAAACACATTCTTTTTATGGTACTCAAAATGTTGAATCACCCCAAAATATGGGTCAGATATTCAAAAGAAAAAATACTCGATTAATTCGTAAATCAAATTATTTTAAAACATTTTTTAAGGACAGGTTATTCGTAGATCTATTTCTCTATATTATTAATATTCCCCGAATTAATATAGAATTTTGTCTTGAATCAACAAAGAAATTTTGTGAAAAACGCTTTGACAATAATGCAAAAATTCAAGAAAGGGTTGAGAAAAAAAAAACACACACAATTCAATTCAGAAAATCAATTTTAGATTTTGTTAGTCATATTAAAAAGATTAAAAAGAATTCAAAGGTTCTTTCAGATTTCTCTTTTTTGTCACAAGCATATGTATTTTATAAATTATCACAAGTCGAAGTTATCAACTTATACTTATATAAGTTAAAGTCTATCTTTCAATATCGTGGAACGTTTTTATTTCTAAAAAATGAAATAAAAAAAGATTTTGGAACACAAGTAATAACTTCTTCTAAGTTAAAACCTAAAAAACTTCAAAATTCTGGACGGACTCAATGGAAAAACTGGTTAAAATTTAAAAGTCATTATCAATATGATTTGTCTCAGCTAAAATGGTCGCAATTAGGACCACAAAAATGGCGCAATCGCGTCACTGAATATTGTGAGGTTGAAAAGCAAAAATTACAAAAAAACAAAAGAAATTCAGATAAAAAAGACAAATTACTTAATGCTAAAAATAAAAAAAATGCCGAAAACTTTTTATTGCTCGATCAAAAAGAGAATTTTACAAAAAACGATAAATATAATATTTTAGCATATAATTTTATTTTTTATGAAGATAAGAAGGATTCATATAGTTATGGCGAACCATTGCAAGTAAATAAAAACCAAGAATTTTTTGATACTTCTAATTATTATTTATCTACAAACAAATTAATTGATATGTGGTGGAGTATCCCTATTACTAATTATTTAGGAATAAAACGTATTTCGGATATAGAGAAAAACAAAAATAGAAAATATTTTTTTGATTGGAAAATTATCCATTTTTCTCTTAGACAAAGAATGGACATTGAAGCTTGGATCAATATTAGTAGCAGGAGTACTGAAAATAATAAGACTGAAACGAAAAATTATAAAATTGTTGATAAAATTGAAAAGAAACATCTTTTTTACCGCACAATTTATCAAGAAATTAACCCCCCCCAAAAAAAGGAAATCTCTTTTGATTGGATGGGAATGAATGAAGAATTACTAAGTCATCCTATATCGAATCTGGAATTTTTGCTCTTCCCAAAATTTTTTTTAAGTTTGAAAGAGTACAAAAAAAGTCTTTTTTCCAATTGTAATGGAATTGATAATTTTAGCGAAAAAAAAAAAATAAATAGAACGAAAAAAAAAAATCCTTTTACAACATCTAGAATATTAAATAAAAAAAAAAGGATGGAATTAGAAAATAGGAATCAAGGCGAAAAAGAAGTCATAAGTCAAAGAGATTCCGGATCCGATGTTCAAAAAAAGTTTGAATTTGTTATCTCAAAGCACCAAAAAGATATTCTAGAAAAGTATATAGAATCAGATATTAAAGATCGTAGGAATAGGAAAAAAAAACAAAACAAGAGTGTTACAGAAGAAGAACTCGATTCCTTCCTTAAAAGATATTTTGTTTGTCAATTCAGCTGGGGGGATAATTCTTTCAATAAAAAATTGCTCGAGAATATCAAACTCTACTTATTCCTGCTTAAATTCCCAAATCCCAGAGAAATTACAGTAGCCTCGATTGACAGAGGAGAAATGCCTCTGAATATAATGCTGAGTCAGCCAACTGTTTCACAATTCCTAAAAGGCGGGCTATTTTTTATTGACCCCATTCGTCTGTCTGTAAAGGGCAAGGGACAATTTCTTTTGTACCAAACCATAGGTATTTCATTGATTGATAAAAGTAAACACAAAAAAAATAAAAAAAGAAAAATCGACAGTATTAATAAGAAGAATCCGGATGAATGGATTCCAAGGTATGAATATGAATTTGATTTACTTGTTCCTGAAACTATTTTATCGCCTAGGCGTCGTAGAAAATGGAGAATTCTAATGTGTTTGAATTCAAGTAATAATAACGGTATGTATAGTAATGCAGTATCTTATAACAGGAATCATATAAACAACTGTAGTCAAATTTTTGATGAAAACAAAGATCTTAGACACGAAAACAATACAGTTTTAAAGTATAAAGTCTTTCTTTGGCCTAATTATCGACTAGAAGATTTAGCATGTATGAATCGTTATTGGTTTGATACTAATAATGGCAGTCGTTTTAGTCTATTAAGAATACGTATGTATCCACGATTTAAAATATATTTATGAGAATTTTATATATTCACTATTATCTACTAGATAAATAGGCAGAATGCCTGCATGTCTTGGCTTCAATTCTGATATATGATAATAATTTGATTTGATGACGTATCAATTAAATTAGATTTATAAAGGAATCAACAGAATTAAAAAAAAAAAAAAAAAAGATTTTTATTCCAGTTTTAAAAGGGGGGAATAAAGAAAGAAAAAACAAAAAAGAAGGAACAATAAAATATACTTTTTATTTCGGAATAGCTGTAGAAAAGAAATAAGATATTAAACAAAGAAATTAATAAAAAAAGAAATAAGAAATTAATAAAAAAACGGATACATAAAAAAAATACAAAAAAAGATATGAGGATATGCGACCCCCTCCGATAGATTTGATACTTTCGGCTACAAAAAAGCTTATAATACCAAATCCATTCGGAATTCGATCAACTATCCTCATATCCATGAAAGAAACTAACTCGGCCAATCCTCTTACACCCTTAAAAAAATATGTAGTATAAAAATGATCAATATAGGCACGATTAAAAGACGAATTATAGATAAAAATTTGAAGATTATCTAAAAATAATCTCTTTGGACCTCTTTTATCAAATGAATTCATTAATAAAACTTTTTTTATTAATGAATTCATTTGATAATTAGGTTTATATAAAATAAAAGCTATAAATATTCCGCAACAAGCTATACTAACTGACAAAGTTGCATTTATTGCAAATTCATACCAATCAAGAAAATTTTTCAAAGGTGAATGTAAAGGATTTACGGGTGGAGTTAACCATTTAGTTAATATATCCAATCCTATTCTTTCTTGATTAAATGGAATTCCAATGAATTCAATGAAACAAATAAACACAATCAATACAATGAGAGGAAATATCATAGTATTGTCCGATTCAGAAGGATATGCAGAAATTTTATTATTTTCAAAATAAGTATCAGTAATAGAAATAAAAGAGCGCATTATTTTTAATAAATGTCGGTAAATTTTATATGGTTTTTTCATAAAAACAGAAGACTCTTCTCTATTATAATTCTTTGTTAATAAGGTAACTAAAGATAACTTTTTATTTATTTTTGTCAATCCGTCTTTACCCCACAGAGACATTGAATAGAGGGAAATGTTTTTTTTTCCACTATAATTTTTACAATAAAGGTTTAAATGCCCATCAAACGTAAGAAAATAGATTCGAAACATATAAAAAGCGGTTAATCCGGCTGTGAAATAGGCTATTATTGCAAAAATTGGCGAATACAACCAGCTATCATTAAGAATTTCATCTTTGGACCAAAAACAAGCAAGAGGCGGAATACCACAAAGAGAAAGGGTACCTATTAAAAAAGCAGTTTTTGTAATTGGAACATGTTTTGTTAATCCCCCCATAAGAACCATATTCTGACTTTTATCTGGAGAATATCCAACAAGCATTTCCATTGAATGAATAAGAGATCCGGATCCTAAAAACAATAAAGCTTTTGAATAAGCATGAGTAATCAAATGAAATAAAGCAGCTCGATAAGAACCCATACCTAGGGCTAACATCATATAACCCAATTGAGACATTGTAGAATAAGCTAAACTTCTCTTAATATCTTTTTGAGCAAGAGCTAAGGTAGCTCCTAAAAATAAAGTTATTATACCTATAAAAGCGATTACATACATTATATAAGGTATAACTATGAAAAGAGGAAAAAGACGAGCAACTAGAAAAATCCCAGCTGCGACCATGGTCGCAGCATGTATGAGAGCTGAAATCGGAGTAGGCCCCTCCATAGCATCGGGTAACCATACATGAAGGGGAAATTGGGCAGATTTTGCAACTGCACCAGAAAATAAGAAGAAAGTACAGAAAATACAAAAGAAAAGATTAACTTCATGATTTTTTATTAAGTTAGTAAATATTTCAAACAAATCACGAAAATCGAAACTGCCTGTTACCCAATAAAGACCTAAAATTCCTAATAATAAGCCAAAATCGCCTACACGATTAGTCACAAACGCTTTTTGACAAGCATTCGCGGCAATGGGGCGTGTAAACCAAAAACCTATTAATAGATACGAAGACATTCCAACTAATTCCCAACAAATATAAATTTGTATTAAATTTGAACTAGTAACTAATCCTAACATGGAAGTATTGAAAAAACTCATATAAGCAAAAAATCTTAAATATCCCTGATCATGACACATATAATTATCGCTATAAATAAGAACTAAAATTGCAACAGTAGTTATTAAGACTAACATAATAGAAGTAAGTGGATCAAGCAAATAGCCAAATTCAAAAGAAAAATCATTATTAATAGTCCAAGACCATACATATTGATAAATGGAATTACTATTTATTTGTTGAATCGCCAGCGTCATCGAAAAAATCATAGCTATAGTTAACAAAGAAATACTAGAAAAAGCCCACATCCGCCGAAGATTTTTTATTGCTGTTGGAAAAAGGAGAAGTCCCATTCCTATTAAGAAAGGAACTGGGAGTGGAATGAAGGGTATGATCCATGCATATTGGTATATATGTTCCATAATATAAAACTTTTTTTCGAATTGCCTTTTTTTAATAGTCATCTTTTGAAAGAAATCCATTAAAAATCACGATATATAATAACACTAAATTAATATACATAGATGTTGCATTTTTTTCATATTCAAATCAAGAAGTTCTTATTGGTCAAATATAAAATTGATTCATAAAAATGCCTACTTAGTTTTTAATTATATAAAATTTTAATTATATAAAATGTAGAAAGAAGATAAAAAAACTTTACTTTATATTTACAGCATTTCTAATCTGTCTATAGACTATAAAAATGAGTTACTAAAGCTCTAATGATACAAATAAATTAGTTTATTCTAAAATAAGTTAGGAATTCGGAATTATTAACCCGTTGTACACAAAAATTTTGGATTTTTTTCCAGTACAAATAAAAAAAATATCGAAAAAGTCGAGATGTTTTCAAAAAACTAAAGTAAACTTTTTCAATAAAGATTAAGTAAGTAGTGGGTTTTAAATTTTGTTGGCGTGGTTTTTTATGTCCATATAAATTCAAATTAAATACAACACAACAAAAATAAACTAGAGAATAGATATAAGGTGACATTTTTAGTCATTTATTAATAATAATTTTGAATTTATAATGTGAATTTATTTATGAATAGTCTCTGGATCATAAAATAGTTTGTTTAGCCCCTATTATTATTTAATAAAAAAAAAAAAAAATTATTAAATAATTTGGTTATCGCCTAGAATATAAATACATAGATAATGAATAAGAAACAAAGATTTTTTAAAACAATAGATGTCTTTCACATCCAACGATAAGAATGAAGAATAAATAAAATTTGCAATGGCAGTTCCAAAAAAACGTACTTCTATTTCCAAAAAGCGTATTCGTAAAAATTTGTGGAAAAAGAAGGGGTATTGGGCGGCGTTAAAAGCTTTTTCGTTAGCAAAATCTCTTTATACTGGGAATTCAAAAAGTTTTTTTGTACTAAAAAAAAGTACTCAAAACTTTCCATAATCAGAATGGACCTGATTCAAAAAAAAGATCCTAACAGAACAAATTAACATCCTAAATTATGACGAAATTTCAGTTTTAATTTCGTCATAATTTAAAACTGATTTAAAACTGAAATGAATATTTTGTATTTATTAAAATTGAAAAATTTATTGTTTTCTAAAAAAAAAATGACTCTCGACGATTGAATAAAAAAAGACTATTATGATTTCAAACAAGCCGCTATGGTGAAATTGGTAGACACGCTGCTCTTAGGAAGCAGTGCGAGAGCATCTCGGTTCGAGTCCGAGTGGCGGCATGGCATCTTAACAATTATCAAAAGACTTGAACAGTTCTCGAGACCATAATGAATAATAATTCGAAATTTAATTTCTTTCATATTTTCATTTGATAATTGTTAATTGAAGTATTTCTTTTTTATATATGTATAGATAGAGTTTTATATGATATTTTCGACTTTAGAACGTATTTTGACTCATATTTCGTTTTCAACGGTTTGCGTTGTAATTACACTCCATTTGATAACTTTTGTAGTCAATGAAAAAGTACGGCTATATAATTCATTAGAAAAAGGCATGATAGTTACTTTTTTATCCCTAACGGGATTATTAATTACGCGTTGGGTTTATTGGAAACATTTCCCATTAAGTGATCTATATGAATCATTAATCTTCCTTTCCTGGAGTTTTTACATTATTCATATGATTCCATATTTTAAAAACCGAAAAAAGAATTTAAGTGCAATAACTGCACCAAGTGCTATTTTTACCCAAGGGTTTGCTACTTCAGGCCTGTTAACGGAAATGCAACAATCTTCAAGATTAGTACCCGCTCTTCAATCCCATTGGTTAATGATGCACGTAAGTATGATGGTACTGGCTTATGCCGCTCTTTTATGCGGATCGTTGTTATCAGTAGCACTTCTAATCATTCTATTTCAAAAAGATATAATAACCCTTTTTGATAAAAGAAAACATTTATTAAACGAATCCTTTTTATTCAGTAAAATTCCACACATGAACAAAAAAGACAATATTTTAGAAAGCGTTTCAGCTTTTTCTGTTAAAAATTCTTATAGATCTCAATTGATTGACCAACTGGATCATTGGAGTTATCGTGTTATTAGTTTAGGATTTATCCTTTTAACCATAGGTATTCTTTCAGGAGCAGTATGGGCAAATGAAGCGTGGGGCTCATATTGGAATTGGGACCCAAAGGAAACTTGGGCATTTATTAGTTGGACTGTATTTGCAATTTATTTACATATTAGAACAAATAAAATTTTTCAGGGTACAAATTCTGCAATTGTAGCTTTTATAGGCTTTCTTATAATTTGGATATGCTATTTTGGAGTCAATCTCTTAGGAATAGGGCTACATAGTTATGGTTCCTTCTAAATTAAATGAATATTCTAATTTAATTGAAGAAAAGACTTTACGAATACAAACATAGGCCGAGGTGTTTCTTATCAACTTATAAACAGGTGAGAACCATCTTAATGGTTCTCACAAATGTCTAAAATGCCCGAATTATAATTCCGTCGTTCTTCTTACAAATATACAAATAGAAAAATAAAGACGACTACTTTTTCATTTCATTTAATGAAATGAAACTTATCTAGAAAAAAGTTTGATAGAATAGCTTCTACCTTCTCAGCGGATAATGAAAGAACGAAATCCGGGTAAACGCCAACACCTATTACAGGTAGAAAGATAGAAGTCGAAACAAAAAATTCTCGTGGACCAGAATCAAAAAAATAAGAGTTTGTAATATTAAATAACTTATATCCATAAAACATTTGACGTAACATAGATAATGAATAAATAGGAGTTAATATCATTCCAATTGCCATTCCAAAAGAAATTAGTATCTTTGGCATTAAAAGTAATTTTTGGCTTGTAATTATCCCCAAAAAGATTATGAATTCTGCAATGAAACCACTCATGCCCGGTAATGCAAGGGATGCCATGGAAAAACTACTGAATAGTGTAAAAATTTTTGGCATTGGAATAGCTATTCCGCCCATTTCGTCGAGATAAACAAGACGTGTTCGATCGTAACTAGTTCCCGCTAAGAAAAAAAGTGCAGCACCAATAAATCCATGGGAAATTATTTGTAAAATAGCTCCATTAAGTCCCGTTTCAGTTATAGAACTAATTCCTATAATTATAAAACCCATGTGAGATACAGAGGAATAGGCTATTCTTTTTTTTAAATTGCGTTGTCCAGGAGATGTTAAAGCGGCATAGATTATTTGCACTGTGCCTATTATTATCAACCAAGGCGAAAATAGCGAATGAGCATGAGGTAATAATTCCATATTGATTCGAACCAACCCATATGCTCCCATTTTTAATAAGATTCCCGCTAGAAGCATACAAGTACTGTAATGAGCTTCCCCATGGGTATCTGGTAACCATGTATGTAAAGGTATAATTGGTAATTTTACAGCAAAAGCAATAAAAAATCCAATATATAAGATAATTTCGAATGCCAGGGGATACGATTGATTAACTAATGTTTCCCAATTTAAGGTAGGTTCAATAGAACCATATAAACCAACACCCAAAACTCCCATTAATAGAAAAATGGAACCCCCAGCCGTATACAAAATAAATTTAGTAGCGGAATAGAGACGTTTCTTTCCTCCCCACATGGATAAAAGTAGATAAACAGGAATTAATTCTAATTCCCACATTATGAAAAAAAGTAAAAGGTCTCGGGATGAAAATGAGCCCATTTGACCACTGTACATTGCTAACATCAGAAAGTGGAATAATTGGGAATCCCGAGTAACTGGAAAAGCCGCTAGAGTAGCTAAAGTAGTAATGAATCCCGTTAGTAAAACGGGTCCTATGGAAAGTCCATCTATTCCTAATTTCCAGTGGAAATCAAAAAAGTCGATCCATTTATAATCTTCGGCCAGTTGGATTAATGGGTCGTCCGGTTGGAAATGATAACAAAACGCATAGGTTGTCAGAAGTAGCTCTATAGTAGATATGCCTATTGTATACCACCGAGTTGCCTTATTTCCTCTATGGGGGAGAATTAAAATTAAAGAGCCTGCAAATATGGGTAAAACGACAATTGTTGTTAACCAAGGAAAAGAATTCGTGGTAAAGACAAGATACACTTGGGCCAAAAAAACCCGCACCCGAAAAGAAATTTCTTTTCGGGTGCGGGTTTTTTTCAGTAAAAAAATCAAAATTGAATAAATGGATTCAAATGCAATTTTCTGGAATGTATCAATAAGCTAGACCCATACTGCGCGTTGTTTCATGCCATAAATAAACTCGAACGCTTAAAAAATCTGTTGGACAAGCGGATTCGCATCTCTTACAACCAACACAGTCCTCAGTTCTTGGGGCAGAAGCTATTTGTTTAGCCTTACATCCGTCCCAAGGTATCATTTCTAATACATCTGTGGGGCAAGCTCGAACACATTGAGTACACCCTATACATGTATCATAAATCTTTACTGAATGTGACATAGGATCTTTAATTTTTTTTCATTAAGTTGAATTTTCGATCTAGTTTCTAGTTTATAGTAAAGTAAATGAAGGACATATTAAAATACCAGACGAATCAACGATTTACCAGAATTTTGGAAGCTATTTACTTCTGGCTTGGATTGGCAACTTACTAAAAAATAAATCGAAAACAAGTCCAAAATACTTTGACTTTTTACATTTGAAATTTATTTTTTAGCTTAAAGTTCGATACCTAATAATCTAAATGGAACTTCAAATTAAAATTTCTATTTATATAGAATATAATAATAATATTTAGAATAATATAGAGAATAAAAAAAACTATTTATTCAATAAATTAGATTGATTGATACGATTTGATTTTCTGTTACGATAAATTGAAGAAACAATAGCAAGCCCAATTGCTGCTTCAGCGGCTGCAATAGCTATAACAAAAATTGAGAAAATATTTCCTTTTAATTGGCGACTATCAAAAAAATCAGAAAATGTTACAAAATTTAGATTAACTGCATTCAATATAAGTTCAAGACACATCAGAGCCCGAACTAAATTTCGACTCGTGACTAATCCATAGATTCCAATAGAAAATAAATAAGCACTCAAAACAAGTACATGTTCGAGCATCATTGATCAACTCCTTATGAATATAAATTGATATTTAATGCATTTCAATCTGAACAACAATTAAACCTATTTGATTGACTAGAATACCCTAAGTTCAAATAAAATTGAACATTTTGAAAGCAAAAAAGATGTTGGTAATAAGAAATCTAACTCAAAGTTTATAAACGAATCCGAATAGAATTTAATGTAAATGGATATGCTGGATATGATAAAAGACTCTTTTTTTTCTAGTTTTAAAAAGAAATTATGGATATTGACGCGCGATAGCAATTGCGCCTATTAAAGCAACTAAAAGAATTATTGAAATGAGTTCAAAGGGAAGAAAAAAATCTGTTGATAAATGAATTCCGATTTGTTGACTAGTAGTTATCAAATCTTGTTCTAGAATCTGGTTTGATTTTGTAGTCCAAATAATACCATACCATGAGGTATTTAGAGTAATACTAATTAATGAAAAAAACAGACTTGTACAAATCAACGAAGTAATATTGTCCCCAACAGTCCACAGACGTAAATTTGTGTCATATTCTGGCCCATTCATGAACATTACAGCAAATATTATTAAAACATTCATAGCTCCCACATAAATAAGGAGTTGTGCAGAAGCTACAAACTGCGAATTGGCAAGAATATAAAATAAAGATATACAAACAAGAACCAACCCTAATGAAAAGGCGGAAAAAATTGTATTGTTAAATAATACTACTCCTAGACTCGCTAATATAAGACCTGTTCCCAGAAAGACTAAAAAAAAATCATGTATTGGTCCAGGTAAATCCATTATATATAAAATAAGAGATAAAAAATCAGAATGTTTCATGATCTTATTGAATTGAACAGGAACAAAGATTCGTGCCTTTACTAATTGTTAAATCCTAATGTGTACGACTTTTTATGAGTAAAATTTTTGGACCCATTGCATTTTTTCTGTTTTTTGTAACTAATAAAGTAGTTCTAAATAAAAACTATTTAAAACCATTACAGTAACCCTATTTTTAATATACATTTTTTTCACCAATCAATAGAATAGCGACTCATTAAATTTAAAAATTTTTACCAAGAAAACAAGAAACTTTTTTAATTTACTATATTAAATTTTTTTTAATCCCTAGATTTTTCTTTTGTTTGAGGTGAATTCAAAATAGTTCGAATTGTGTAATCATCAGTTAGTGGTATTGGTAAACGACCCAGAGCAATTTGATTATAATTTAATTCATGACGATCATAAGTAGAAAGCTCATATTCTTCAGTCATTGATAAACAATTTGTTGGACAATACTCAACACAATTACCACAAAATATACAGATTCCGAAATCAATGCTGTAATTAAGCAATCTTTTTTTTCGAATATCTCTTTCCAATTTCCAATCAACAACAGGTAAATCTATCGGACATACACGAACACAGACTTCACAAGCAATACATTTATCAAACTCAAAGTGTATTCGACCACGAAACCGCTCTGAGGTTATCAATTTTTCATAAGGATATTGAATAGTTACAGGTAAACGGTTGGCATGAGATAGGGTAACTATAAAACCTTGACCTATATACCTTGCCGCGCGTACTGTTTGTTGACCATAATTGATGAACCCAGTTACCATAGGGAACATATAGTAAATATCAAAATAAAAAAGAATATTTTGTTTCTTTCTCTTGTTTCATACAAATCAAAATTCTAGTGAGTATCACCAATTTTCATTTTTTTATAATGAAAGGAGTTGGGAAGAAGTTGTTAATAATAGATTACCTAAAGAAATAGGTAAAAGAAATTTCCATCCAAGATTTAATAATTGGTCCATTCTCAGTCTAGGTAAAGTCCATCTTGTTGCGATAGAAATGAACAAGAACAAAAACGTTTTCATTAATGTAATAAAAAGACTAAATGTCGTTCCAAAGACTCCTTCCCTTTTATGTATTTCAAAAAACTCAGGAATGACTATATTTGGAATAGAAAAATCCCAACCACCCAAGTAAAGAACTGTTACAAATAATGAGGAGATTAGTAGATTTAGATAGGAAGCAACATAAAATAAACCAAATTTAATACCTGAATATTCGGTTTGATAACCTGCTACTAATTCTTCTTCGGCTTCTGGTAAATCAAAAGGTAATCTCTCGCATTCTGCTAGAGAAGAAATTATAAAAACAATAAATCCTATAGGTTGCCGCCACAAATTCCACCCTAAAATACCATATTTTGACTGCGCCTCAACTATGTCAACTGTACTTGAACTGTTAGATAATCATAGTCGATGATAAGATCACTCTTGTCATCGCTATTACAGAACCGTACATGAGACTTTCACCTCATACGGCTCCTCGAGAGCCATAAATAAATCTAAGGATTGATTCGCTATTCTTTACGGATATCTTTGTCGGATAGATAAAGTAAAAAGAAACCGAAAGCTCCGGAATTAAACCAATGGAATTCTGTCTGCGATAATGGAAAAGTGCTTCAGAATAGATCTCATCCTTTGACTGACGCAATACTTTTTGAGTAATAACTTAATCTTTGAGTAAGATACTCCTTTATATGAATAAAAAGAAAAAATGCACTTTTTTTAGATTTAAACAGTCATTCATGATTTATGACATAACAAAAAGGATATTTCCATGAATTATGGAATGTATATCTAAAAAAAGAGTTTCTTTATTTAAAATTTTTCGTCGATTTTTTTATTTATTGTATTCTTATTTTTTCTTTTATTTAGGCTTAAAAAAGTTAAAGGATTACTTCGTTCCGGATAGTTATTTACTTAATGGGTGGATAGGAGCATACTCTGGATCGGAATTTGGGGGAGTACTGCTTGATAATTTCTACCAATTAAAAGCCTCAATTACTATTTCGTTTATGTAAACTTAGAATAATTTACATAATCTCTATTACGAATCCTTTGTGTACTTTGGTGTTCCTAATCATCCACTTCTTTTTACTCAATCTATATCATAATATGGTTGTTTTTATTTATAGTAAAAACTCCATAAAAAATTTTGCAACCCGCTTCAAGTTATAATTTTAAATTTATCTTGGGGATAAACAGTCTTGACTGCTTATGCTTATTTTCGCTTAACCCCTGTACATAGGAAATGAGGTTTTTTTTACGGCAAATTTATAAGCTGTTTTTTTAACTCATCTAACTATCCGGTTTAATTTATCACCCCTAGAAGTGAAAAAAAAAATGAGGAGATCCATTTAATACGTTGCGTAGAAATGCAACAGTCTTTCTTAGAAGCCTAAAAAGACGTATGTCTTAACGAATCACACGTAGAGATATTGATAACACACATAGAGTTAATGGTATTTCATAACTAATTGATTGAGCAGCAGCCCGTAGACCACCTAAAAAGGAATATTTATTATTTGATCCATATCCTGACATAAGAAGTCCAATCGGAGCAATACTTGAAATAGCGATCCATAAAAAAACACCAATACCAAGATCCGCTAGAACAAGATGATACCCAAAAGGAATTACTGAATAACTTAGTAGAATTGATATGACGGCTATAGAGGGTCCGATACTAAATAAACGTGTATCCCCTCTAGATGGAAGAAGGTTTTCTTTAAAAAGAAGTTTTGTTCCGTCTGCTAAAGCTTGAAGAATTCCCAAAGGGCCGGCATATTCAGGTCCAATACGTTGTTGGATACCCGCGGATATTTCTCTTTCTAACCATACAATTACTAGTACGCCTATTGTGATTCCCAATACAAGAATCAAAATAGGGAAAAGTATCCATATAGTCCCATAAATCTCTTTTAAGGCTTCCAATCTATAAAAAGAGTTTATATTTTGTATTTTTGTTGTATCAATTATCATTTCAACGATCAACTTCTCCCATAATGATATCTATGCTACCTAATATTGTCATAATATCAGCCAATTTCATTTTTTTAACTAACTGGGGAAGAATTTGCAAATTGATAAAACCGGGTGGGCGAATTTTCCATCTCCAAGGAAAAAGACTCTGATCCCCTATCAAAAAAATGCCCAACTCTCCCTTTGGGGCTTCAACTCTTACATAAAGTTCTTGTTTCGACAATTCAAAAGTAGGAGACGGTTTTTTACTAATGAATCGATAGTCAAAATCATTCCATTCAGGATATTTTATCCTATCAAAGCGTCGAATTTCTAAATTCTCATAGGGACCCCCCGGAATTCCTTCTAGAGCTTGTTGAATCATTTTTATGGATTCTGCCATTTCACCTATTCGTACTAAATACCGAGCTAATGAATCCCCTTCTTTTTGCCATTGGACGTCCCAATCAAATTCATTATAACACTCATAATGATCAACTTTACGAAGATCCCATTGTATTCCGGAAGATCGTAGCATTGGTCCTGATAAGCTCCAGTTTATTGCCTCTTCTTCGGAAATAAAGCCAACTCCCTCAACTCGTTCTAAAAAAATAGGATTTCGCGTAATCAGTTGCTGGTATTCAGCAAGTCCCGTTAAAAAATAATCACAAAAATCTAAACATTTATCTATCCATCCATAAGGTAGATCGGCAGCTATTCCTCCAATACGAAAAAAATTATGCATCATTCTCATACCGGTGGCAGCTTCAAATAAATCATAGACTAATTCTCTTTCTCTGAAAATATAGAAAAAAGGGGTCTGCGCCCCAATATCTGCCATAAAAGGGCCGAGCCATAACAAATGAGAAGCTATACGACTTAACTCCAACATAATAACTCTGATATAGCTAGCTCTTTTAGGTACTTGAATATTGCCCAATTGCTCGGGTCCATTTACCGTTATTGCTTCTGTGAACATAGTAGCTAAATAATCCCAACGTGTTACATAAGGAAGATACTGTAGAATTGTTCGGTTTTCAGCAATTTTCTCCATCCCTCTGTGTAAATAACCTAATATAGGTTCACAGTCAATAACATCTTCACCGTCTAAAGTAAGAATAAGTCGTAGAACGCCATGCATTGATGGGTGGTGAGGGCCCATATTAACTATCATGAGGTCTTTTCTTGTAGTTGGTACAGTCATAGGTTTTGTTCCAATTTATTCTTTCCGGAATTCATTTTGACATGAATTGAAAAAAGTTCATAAAAATTCAAGATATAAAAAATAAAATAATTCAAAACAACACAACTCTTAAAATTAACGCGTTTTTAGCTCTCGAATGTTCAATTCACGGATTAATTCTTTATAACGTACTCCATTTTTCTTTGATAAATAAACCAGCAGGCGTTGACGTTTTCCTAGAATTTTTCGTAGACCTCTCTGAGATGAAAAATCTTTTTTATGTAATTTCAAATGTAACGTAAGTCTTCGCATCTTAGTGGTAAAACAGAAAACTTGAAATTCAACAGATCCCCTGTTTTCTTCTTTTTTTTCATGTGAAATCGAGGATATAAATGCATTTTTGTTCATAAATTCTTAACCTTCCTTACTACTAAATATGAAAATTTATCGATCAGTAATAATAATGCCAGCTTTTAAAACTGGAATAAAAATCTTTTTTTTTTTTTTTTTTAATTCTGTTGATTCCTTTATAAATCTAATTTAATTGATACGTCATCAAATCAAATTATTATCATATATCAGAATTGAAGCCAAGACATGCAGGCATTCTGCCTATTTATCTAGTAGATAATAGTGAATATATAAAATTCTCATAAATATATTTTAAATCGTGGATACATACGTATTCTTAATAGACTAAAACGACTGCCATTATTAGTATCAAACCAATAACGATTCATACATGCTAAATCTTCTAGTCGATAATTAGGCCAAAGAAAGACTTTATACTTTAAAACTGTATTGTTTTCGTGTCTAAGATCTTTGTTTTCATCAAAAATTTGACTACAGTTGTTTATATGATTCCTGTTATAAGATACTGCATTACTATACATACCGTTATTATTACTTGAATTCAAACACATTAGAATTCTCCATTTTCTACGACGCCTAGGCGATAAAATAGTTTCAGGAACAAGTAAATCAAATTCATATTCATACCTTGGAATCCATTCATCCGGATTCTTCTTATTAATACTGTCGATTTTTCTTTTTTTATTTTTTTTGTGTTTACTTTTATCAATCAATGAAATACCTATGGTTTGGTACAAAAGAAATTGTCCCTTGCCCTTTACAGACAGACGAATGGGGTCAATAAAAAATAGCCCGCCTTTTAGGAATTGTGAAACAGTTGGCTGACTCAGCATTATATTCAGAGGCATTTCTCCTCTGTCAATCGAGGCTACTGTAATTTCTCTGGGATTTGGGAATTTAAGCAGGAATAAGTAGAGTTTGATATTCTCGAGCAATTTTTTATTGAAAGAATTATCCCCCCAGCTGAATTGACAAACAAAATATCTTTTAAGGAAGGAATCGAGTTCTTCTTCTGTAACACTCTTGTTTTGTTTTTTTTTCCTATTCCTACGATCTTTAATATCTGATTCTATATACTTTTCTAGAATATCTTTTTGGTGCTTTGAGATAACAAATTCAAACTTTTTTTGAACATCGGATCCGGAATCTCTTTGACTTATGACTTCTTTTTCGCCTTGATTCCTATTTTCTAATTCCATCCTTTTTTTTTTATTTAATATTCTAGATGTTGTAAAAGGATTTTTTTTTTTCGTTCTATTTATTTTTTTTTTTTCGCTAAAATTATCAATTCCATTACAATTGGAAAAAAGACTTTTTTTGTACTCTTTCAAACTTAAAAAAAATTTTGGGAAGAGCAAAAATTCCAGATTCGATATAGGATGACTTAGTAATTCTTCATTCATTCCCATCCAATCAAAAGAGATTTCCTTTTTTTGGGGGGGGTTAATTTCTTGATAAATTGTGCGGTAAAAAAGATGTTTCTTTTCAATTTTATCAACAATTTTATAATTTTTCGTTTCAGTCTTATTATTTTCAGTACTCCTGCTACTAATATTGATCCAAGCTTCAATGTCCATTCTTTGTCTAAGAGAAAAATGGATAATTTTCCAATCAAAAAAATATTTTCTATTTTTGTTTTTCTCTATATCCGAAATACGTTTTATTCCTAAATAATTAGTAATAGGGATACTCCACCACATATCAATTAATTTGTTTGTAGATAAATAATAATTAGAAGTATCAAAAAATTCTTGGTTTTTATTTACTTGCAATGGTTCGCCATAACTATATGAATCCTTCTTATCTTCATAAAAAATAAAATTATATGCTAAAATATTATATTTATCGTTTTTTGTAAAATTCTCTTTTTGATCGAGCAATAAAAAGTTTTCGGCATTTTTTTTATTTTTAGCATTAAGTAATTTGTCTTTTTTATCTGAATTTCTTTTGTTTTTTTGTAATTTTTGCTTTTCAACCTCACAATATTCAGTGACGCGATTGCGCCATTTTTGTGGTCCTAATTGCGACCATTTTAGCTGAGACAAATCATATTGATAATGACTTTTAAATTTTAACCAGTTTTTCCATTGAGTCCGTCCAGAATTTTGAAGTTTTTTAGGTTTTAACTTAGAAGAAGTTATTACTTGTGTTCCAAAATCTTTTTTTATTTCATTTTTTAGAAATAAAAACGTTCCACGATATTGAAAGATAGACTTTAACTTATATAAGTATAAGTTGATAACTTCGACTTGTGATAATTTATAAAATACATATGCTTGTGACAAAAAAGAGAAATCTGAAAGAACCTTTGAATTCTTTTTAATCTTTTTAATATGACTAACAAAATCTAAAATTGATTTTCTGAATTGAATTGTGTGTGTTTTTTTTTTCTCAACCCTTTCTTGAATTTTTGCATTATTGTCAAAGCGTTTTTCACAAAATTTCTTTGTTGATTCAAGACAAAATTCTATATTAATTCGGGGAATATTAATAATATAGAGAAATAGATCTACGAATAACCTGTCCTTAAAAAATGTTTTAAAATAATTTGATTTACGAATTAATCGAGTATTTTTTCTTTTGAATATCTGACCCATATTTTGGGGTGATTCAACATTTTGAGTACCATAAAAAGAATGTGTTTTATTAGGCTGACTAATTGGAGTTATTTTTTCTTTTGTAGTTTTTATTGTCCTGTGCAATAACACAGTTCTATTAATCAGATCCTTTTTTTGTTGTTCTAATTCTGGATCTGAATAAATTATCTCCTTCATGAATTCGTCTTGAATGGATGATTCATGAACTATATTTGGATTGATTGCCGAATCTTTTTCTTTTTTTTTTTCAATTTCAATGGATTCGTCTCTCAATCCAAATACTCGAATTGGACTTCTCCTTAAAAATTTTTTTTTTATTCTTTGAATTGGAACAGTTAGCAAAAATTCGATTTTTTCTTTGTAAATTTTTTGAACTTTCTTTTTTAATTTTCTAATTTTTTTGTCGAGTTCTCTAAAAATAGGTTTAAAAAAAGGGGGCTGTTCTAGGGCGAAACCGAAAGGAACGTCAGTTTCCATTCCCCAAACCGTTAAAAAACAAAATGGATCTTTTTTTTTTTCTTTTTTCATTTTATGTTGATTAGAAGGTCTTAGCATCGATCTATGCCAAGGTTTTAGGCAAAAAGGAAATACTATCTTTATCTGAATACCCTCGGTTAACCAGTCTTCAGGAAATGCTGTTTCTGATAACGGAACACCATTATAGGTACATCTAAAATGTTTTTCTTTCTTCCACTCTTCGAAATCCTCAGACCACTCAGGGCGTTGGAATAAGAATTGACGACCTATATTTTTTGCTATTATGAGTAAAGGTAATCGAATATATTTTCTAAGAATTGATTGGGTTACTAACGTCAAACCTCTTAGTTCTGGACCATACGGAAAGTTCTCCCAGGTTTCAGCTATTTCTAGTCGTATCTCTTCCTTGCTTTTTTCGTCTTCAGTAGAATAATCAGAAATTTGAAATTCGCTTTTTTTTTCTATCTTTTTTTTTAAAATCCGTTCAATTAATCTAATTAATCTTTTAATATCACGAAAAACCCAGTGTTCTATTCTGTCTAAAAAAAGGGGTGAATGTGTATGTGCTTGCAATAATTCCCAAATAACTATTTTACGTCTTTGAGCTCGCATAGAACCTTTTATTAGGTCTCGATTAAAATCCGATTGTGGTGGATAAAAGAACAAAGCTACTTCGACTTTTTCCTCATTAGGTTTGGTGTTTTCTATAGGAATATCAATGTCCTCAGCCATAAAATAATCGTTCTGATCAAAAAGAACGACACGTTTAGAGTCTCTTGAGCGAATTTCATGATCCATTGGTACATCGCCCTGATTTGCGTTTTCTTGCTGCTCTTCCTCATCAATTAATTTGTATGACCAGCATGGAACTTGTTTACTAATTTCTGTTATTCCAATAGCTTTTTTTTGTAATTTCTTATTTCTTTTTAGTCCTATGATTGCATCAACTAAAAATTTGAAAAATTGTTCTTGATCTTCTGAACCAATTTGTTCTTCTTCTAGATAAATGCCTTTCCGATTGAATGTTGATTCCCCAGAAAATGGACTCATTAAAGGCATGAAATGCCTAATTTCTTTTGATATTTCTTTTTTTTTTAATGTCTCTTTTTTCTGTTCAAATTCGTGGTAATTATAATCATTATGAAGAATACTATGAATCTTATTTATAAAAATTCCATCTATCCAATTTTGGACTGCAGTTTCATTTATAATAGAGGGTGAAAAGCCTTTTTTTCTTATTCCACGATAGGGTCCATTTAAGAAAGGATCATTTATTTTTGGCAAATATTCCTTTTTAGTTTTCTCATTGCATAATTGAGTTTTTTTATCGAGTCCATCTATATAAAAAAGTCCTTTGTCTAGAACTGCAATTCTATTAGCAAATTCATTGCTTAAGCTTTTTTTTTTTTGTTCATTGGTATAAATCCAATAATTGTATAGTTCATCGTATAATAATTTTTCTGTTGTAGACAACGAAATCTTTCTTTGTAACATTTCCCAGAAAATGGATAAACTGGGTGGATATGTAAAAGAAATTCTTTTTTTTCCATCGTTTTGACATGTATCAAAAAAATATTGTGACATTTCATTTCTTACCGCATTTTCCAATCGATCGTTTTGTATATATCGCGTTGGACGATTCCAACGTTTATAGTCGAAAAGAAGAGAACGAAGGGGTTTTTCAAACCAGAATAGGTTTTTCTTTTCTTCTTTAAGTATTTCTAACTTCGAAATATCTTGATTGCCAGAATAAGAAGTTGGGCTATTTTTATAGTATGCTTCTGTTTTGTCCTTTCCATTCACTCGGATCTTTTCCGTTTCGTCCATTTTGTCCGGATCCTCCTTTTCTTCCGAAAAAAGGGAAGGAGAAGGATCTTCTTCGGTGAATCCCTCTTCTTCCTGTTTAGTCTCCTTCGTTTCGGACTTTTTTTCTATTTCTACATCTGTTTCGTCCTCACTTTCTTTCGTTTCTGAGGTTTCGTCCTCACTTTCTTTCGTTTCTTCTGTTTCGTCCTCACTTTCTTTCGTTTCTGAGGTTTCGTTCAGTTTCTTAGTAAAAATAGGTGAGGGCATTCGGCCTAAATAGTAGAGACAAAAAATAAATAAGAGAATAATAAAGATTCGATCCATAGAATTTTTGAATTTTAACGCCAGATACTTAAGATAGTTAAATTTTAACACCAGATACTTATTCCATTTCAATTTAGATCTAATGTACTTACTAATAGAATGATTTTGCTGTATCCAAACGAATACGAACCCAACCGATTTCATGAATAAAATGAGACCAATTAACCAACCAACAAAACTACTTGTTACAAAGAACATCTTGTTGTTGCATCGAAACATATAAATGTTTACTAATCTGGCTAACATTGAACTTGGAAAAAGAAAATGATTGAATAATTGAAAAATAAGATTATTCAGGAATACACATTGAGTGCTGAGATTACGCATTGAATTTCTGCTAGTATATCCATAATCAAAAAAGTGGTTGTGATTGTTCCAGAAGAAATGAAACAAAAGGTAGGGTAGACATAGGACAGTTATTGTATGAGGTCTACCCAATGCTAGATGCAGAGGCGTATAATAGA